AAGCTTCCAGAGGAGAAAAATTTTAGTCTCTAGTTTCTCTCATTTTGGCGGCATGGCCGAGTGGTAAGGCGGGGGACTGCAAATCCTTTTTCCCCAGTTCAAATCCGGGTGTCGCCTGATCAACACAAGACTCAAAATTCCGTATTATGTTCGCCCGATATATAATGCAATGAATTATTCCTTCACAGACGCAAAAGGATTTAAATCCTTGCGTCGAAGGGTCAAGATTCTAGTGTAAAAAAAATTGGAAGGACTTCCAATCCAATGTAGTGTCTACTGACTGGATCTTCTCGATCTTAGCTTAAATTGAACTAAGTCGGACAGGCAAGCCGGTTCTATTACTGGGTGTGAAAAGAGCAGGAAAATACATTGGAGACAGACTCATGAAAGTCTATAAATGCATAGGCATTCAATCAATATTAGATTGAATCCATGGGTAATTGGCTTTTTCTAAAAAAGTGCAAAAAAAAAAGACTTTTTGCACTAACCTCTAGCCAAGAATAAAATTCTCCCCGATTCGTTCAAGAGTGACAAGCAGGAGATAGTAAAAATGAAATCACATAGAAAGGATAGGTATGAACGAGTGATCTTCATTCCATATTGGAAATTTCTTTTACTTACTTATGAAAGTCAACAAAATAAACAATTTATTTATTTTCTTATCGATGTGTTCAATTAATAATATTCCCTTACTACTGCTAAGAATAGCAAGGCCTCTTTTGTGTCGGCTTAATGTTGCCTGTTTCTACTATTCTACTAGAAAAATAATATAAAAACCTATTCGAAGTGTATTTCGTGTATCGATTTCTCAAGAGTCTTGGGCCAGAATCCTTTTTGACTGTTCACTATTGATCCACTATTATTAGTGAACAATAATGGACTAATTCCTTCATATTTATCGAGATAGGGGACATCATTCACATGGATATAGTAAGTCTTGCTTGGGCTGCTTTAATGGTAGTCTTTACATTTTCCCTTTCACTAGTAGTGTGGGGACGAAGTGGACTCTAAGTACTACGAATTAAGTTGATGAATCAAACTTATCAATTGTTTTCTAGATAGTTCTATAAAGCGCTTTAAATTATTACATTTTTTATTTAATTCAAACATCGTTATTTGAAAGTTCCATTTTATTCGGGTCTGGTATAGTAATGTACTATATGAATAATATGAATAATACCCTTTTTCAATCAAACAGATATTTTAACGATTCTCCTGCTCGTAGTACGAGAGTAAAGGGGATACAGAAAGAGATTCCAACCAACTTTTCCCGCATATAGTGACAATGAATAAGAGTGGATTCCCCCCCTTTTTTCTTTTTACTTCATTGATTTTATTCTTTCGATCTATATCAGGATTCATCGTTCATATTTGAACTAAAAAAACTAGAAAAAGCCTTGGAAGTGAGTCGGGAAGACTCAAATAAATAAGAGTTATCTTTTTTTTTTGAGCTTGATTGGAATCAAATGGATGAAACAAAGAATTCGAATAGCGTAGAAGAAGTAAATATTAAGATTACATATACCTAATTTATATCACATATATTATATCCATATTTTCATTAATCTATATTCATATTAATGAATCCGAAGAATCCAACTTTCTATACTTCACTACGAGTAAAAAGGTAACATAGTATGGTAGAAAGAAATATATTAATCTTTCTACCATACTATCAGGTCTCATAGAATACTGCTGCGTGTCGTTCGCTCATTTCATTAAGAATCAAAACGCCAAGCTTTTATTTATTCAATCATTAAGACATTAAGAAGAACTAAGAAGACAAGTTTCATTCAAATTAATTATTTTGACTTATGGTTTTTACATATATGATAAGTAAAAAGGCAGTAGGAACTAGAATGAACAGTGCAGTAGCAATAAATGCAAGAATGTTTACTTCCATAATATAATTATTTTGTTTTTTTTTTTACTTCACAATAACTCGGGATTTAATCCCATAGAGATGAGGAAAAAATCTTTCTCCGGTAAATTCAATGAAATGAATTACATCGCGCTGATATTGAATCAGATCAATATGATGAATTAAGAATATCCGAGCTATCAAATGGGTTAATCGTCAAGAATTGAATAGTATAACACAGGAGGGTCCTTTATTCATACTGAATAAAAATGGGATTAATGATCCAATCAAGAATTTTAGATTTCTTATCCGTTTTTCTCTTCTTGACTTTATATACCACAATATACCATAAATCTAGCTACCACAATATACCATAAATCTAGCACCAATAATCCGATCCCGTATTTTTTGCCTATTTGTCCACTTTTTGCTTACCAACGCAACCCGTCTGAAATGACAACGGAACAACGAACGGGAGTCTGGCATCTAAACTCCTTTTTACTGATCTAGTTTTCTTGGCAATCAAAGAAGTGTGAGAAAGATGAATCTTGTGGTATAAAAGATCTAATATTCAAAAAATTCACTATTTTTTTTTGGAACCGAAGCAAAAAAAAGATTTATTCCCTTGCTCAGTGGCACGAGATTCTTTTTAGTAATTAAGATTCCACACAATTGAAACCAAAAGATGGGTTTAACCTAAATAGGTTCTATCAGAGTAACTATGTTTAATTCAGTTTATAATGTTAGTACAAAACTAGTAAAAACATAAGCATATAGTATTGTTATACATTACAAGGATGAGGAGCAATCAAAAAAATGAATTAGAGTATCTACTGGAATTCTGAATATGCTGCTCCCAATAATTCTACTAATTCATATATAGCTCTCTCCCCCCAATTGTTACTGAAATAGAATTGATAATAAATGCTAAAAAATAACTAAAGAGCACGTTTAGGAATGAAATTATGTTCCCTGTACCCCTTTCTCCGAAAAAGAAGGAATGGATTGAGTATATATTAGATACGTCGGGACTGACGGGGCTCGAACCCGCAGCTTCCGCCTTGACAGGGCGGTGCTCTTACCAATTGAACTACAATCCCCCTAAAAAATTTATCCATATTATTTAGATTTCAGTCAAAGCCTATTGATTTTGAATTACCGTGTTGTAACAGAAATCCGCAGATATATTTATTGAGAATACCTTGAATGTTTAGTGAAAACAACACAGATTACTAGATAATCCATGTTGTTTTATTATAAAATAGCTTGAGAGGCCGTTTTTCAAGGACAAATGAGAAAAAAAAGAAGTAGGGATGTATTAGAAAGTTTTCTTTTTTCCTGCGTATTCGTTCTTTCTGGAAAACAAATGAACTGGGTTATATCCATTTATGGTGGATCCGCGCATTTTTGGGCCGAGCTGGATTTGAACCAGCGTAGACATATTGCCAACGAATTTACAGTCCGTCCCCATTAACCGCTCGGGCATCGACCCGGGAACAATCACTTCTAAGGTTATTTAGAATCCATGATCAACTTCCTTTCATAGTACCCTACCCCCAGGGGAAGTCGAATCCCCGCTGCCTCCTTGAAAGAGAGATGTCCTGAACCACTAGACGATGGGGGCATGTTTTCCTGACCGACCCATACTATGCTCATAATATGACTAGTTTTTCGAAATTGTCAATATAATAAATAGAATGATATGACTAGATCTGACGGATCTTTCTGTCGTTCATGATTCTATATAATTTATTGATTCCTCATTTCTAGACATAAATCATTCATTCAAATCGACATTCTATTTTATCTATTATAGAGTCTAAAGTGAGATTCCTTTCTTTTTATAGATATTCTCTCTATCTATAAAATAGAAAAAGCAAAAGAATATGAAATCTAAGATACCCGCTATGGAGTAATTTGTCTTTCAGAAAAGGTTTTCACTTCATTTCGTCCATTTTTCATTCATCGATTTACCTTTGTTAATATGATATAGACCTATCTATATCTCCCCACTAAACTAGGAAAAGAGAAATGGAAATCCCGAATAAATAAAGTAATCTAAGAATTTTTACCTAAGAAATTTGGTTCAGGAGACAGGTAGAATCTCGTGATCATATGATTCGCTGAAAGATCAATGAGGGCCATTGTAAAGTTAAAACCTGTTGATATCAATAAACCTTTTCTTTTTAACTATACTAGGTAAAGAAAAGCGGAATATTCCACAACCCACTCTGAGTCTATTGCATATACTTATGTATAGAATATATGTACATATATCTAGTTTATTCGTATAGTGACTCAGTCAGGAATTGAATAAAAGGGGCCCTTTTAACTCAGTGGTAGAGTAACGCCATGGTAAGGCGTAAGTCATCGGTTCAAATCCGATAAGGGGCTTTCTGGTTTTTTATAACCCTCCTGTTTTAGTATTCATATTGGGATGGTAGAATAAAGATATTCCTTCTAATTTAGGAAAACTAATAAAAAAACCTAATAATTTGATCCTAATCCTAATTAAGTTATTATTCTTATGAGTTCGAATAATTCGAGTTCGTAATTTTGAACGTTTGTTTATTAGATTTTTTTATTATAATTAGAATATATTTTATAATGAATAATACTAAGTCGTCTCTTGAATTATCATAGAGTCCTATTTTACATTATTCTAATCAAATCTATTTCGAAATTAACAAAAGAAAAAGTAAGTGGACCTGACCCATTGAGTAGAGGCTATATCCACTATTCTGGTATTTAAACTAGATAGAGCTAAAATTTGAATAGTGAATCTTTTTTTTTTTTTTTTTTGACTCCGCAAGAATTTGTCGATATTTCCGATTCAATCTTCTTGTTCCTAGATGTTGCATAGGAATGAATTGCTATTCCGGTCTTCTACAGATAAAACAAGTCATAATATAAGAACCATAACAGGATCCATTTCTATTTCGATTCGAAAAGAGTTTTCTCTTCGAAACCCATTAGGTAGAAGGGCAGTATGCGAGAAATCAAATAAGATCGACTCCTCGAATGCCCCCAAAATGCTAAGAGGTGTTCGAAAATGGTTGAAGTAGTTGAATAGGAGGATCGCTATGACTATAGCCCTTGGTAAATTTACCAAAGATGAACCTGATTTATTTGATATTAT